CATAGCTAATTACTCCTATCTTTTTTTTGTAAAGACGAGGAAACATATTCTATTTTCAATATTCTCCTATTTACTACGGCGACGAAGAATCAAACTATCACTATATTTATTCCTTTTTCTACTTCTTCTTCCAAGCGCAGGATAACCCCAAGGGGTTGTGGGTTTTTTTCTACCAATTGGGGCCCTCCCTTCACCACCCCCATGGGGATGGTCTACAGGGTTCATAACTACTCCTCTTACTACAGGACGCTTACCTAGCCAACACTTAGATCCGGCTCTACCCAAACTTTTCTGGTTCACCCCAACATTACCTACTTGTCCGACTGTTGCTGAGCAGTTTTTGGATATCAAACGGACCTCCCCAGATGGTAATTTTAATGTGGCCGATTTACCCTCTTTTGCAATCAGTTTCGCTACAGCACCCGCTGCTCTCGCTAATTGTCCACCCTTTCCAAGTGTGATTTCGATGTTATGTATCGCCGTGCCTAAGGGCATATCGGTTGAAGTAGATTCTTCTTTTTGATCAATCAAAACCCCTTCCCAAACTGTACAAGCTTCTTCCAAAGCATACGGCTTTCTGGATGTATATGATGATATCTAGACAGATGGATCTCATATGAATCGTATGATGAAGTACCACATGAGTGGATATATAGGAATCCAAATCTGCCGAATCACTCATGTTATGATCTTCTACATCCTAGGTCTCCCCGTTCCTTCATCTGGCTTATGTTCTTCATGTAGCATTCAGACCGAATGACTCTATGAAATTACGTCGATACTTCCACATATTAATATTACGGGTAACGTAGGAGACATATCTCTTTTTCCCCGGGGGTAGAATTACCACTGCTTAGCTTTCAATTCGCCTCTGACCATCAAATGAAATGTGAATAACCCGTCTTCCTCTCTTTGAAACAAGGGGCGTTTCCGGCTCTGTCGGTGCTTCAAACAATTTTGTCTTCTCCATATTACTATATCTCTAGAGTCAATAATTTTATATGAGGAACTACTGAACTCAATCACTTGCTGCCGTTACTCTTCAGTTTTCTGTTGAGGTCTATCCCGTAGAGGTACTCAAATTGGATCAGTGATCGATTTCTAGGTTTCGTTGTAAACCTAATTGGTTACTTCCAATTACGTAAATCAATGGTTCAAACCGCACTCAAAGGTAGGGCATTTCCCATTGAGATAGGAACTTCTGTACCAGAAACAATGGTATCTCCAATTATAGCCCCTCTGGGATGTAAAATATATCTCTTCTCACCATCCCCATAGTGTATGAGACAAATATATGCATTTCGATTAGGGTCGTATTCTATGGTTACGATTCTACCAGATATGTCTTTTTCATTCCGTCGAAAATCGATTTTACGGTATAGACGCTTATGACCTCCCCCTCTATGCCTTGCGGTAATGATTCCTCTGGCATTACGACCTTTACCACAACGACGCTGTCCATAGATCAAATTATTTCGTGGATTGGATTTCACTTGACTGCCGACGGCTCCATTGCGTGTGCTCGGGGTAGAAGTTTTGTATAAATGTATCGCCGTGTTATTAAGTATTTTGATTTAAGTTCTTTTCTTTCTAAGAGGTGGAATAGAATAACCCGGTTGAAGCGTAATGATCATACGTCTGTAATGCATTGTATGTCCCATAATGGGTCCCATTCTTCTACCCTTTCCCGGGAGTCGATGACTATTCATAGCTATTACCTTGACACCAAAGAAGAGTTCGACCCAATGCTTTATTTCTGTCCTAGTTGATCCTGATTCGACATTAGAAGTATATTGATTGTTCCCCAATAACCGAATACTTTTGTCTGTAAATACTGCATATTTGATTCCATCCATAAATCCATTTTCTTCCCTATGAGTTCCAGTATCGATAAGAATTCTATTTCTTACTGTTCATATGTTATGGTATGAATATATCATACTAATTCGTTATGTATGGATGATGAGATTTCATAGATACAGAGCCAATTCCAATAGACGTATTGAACGTTCCCGTTGGCGTGCATCCAGCAGGAATTGAACCTACGAATTTGCCAATTATGAGTTGGGCGCTTTAACCATTCAGCCATGGATGCGTAACGGGGATCGTCATACATCGTAAATAAACAAATTCCAATTGAAATGAAATCCTTAGGAGGAATCAATGAAGCAGGAAGCAGTGAAACGACATCCGTTAAAATCCTGGATCCTCGAATTGAGAGAGATATTGAGAGAGATCAAGAATTCTCACAATTTAGTAGATTCGTGGACCAAATTCGATTCCGTGGGATCTTTGACTCACATTTTTTTCCACCAAGAACGTTTTATGAAACTCTTTGACCCCCGAATTTGGAGTATCCTACTTTCGCGCGATTCACAGGGTTCAACAAGCAATCGATATTTCACGATCAAAGGTGTAGTACTGCTTGCAGTAGCGGTCCTTATATATCGTATTAACAATCGAAATATGGTTGAAAGAAAAAATCTCTATTTGATGGGGCTTCTTCCTATACCTATGAATTCCATTGGACCCAGAAATGAGACATTGGAAGAATCTTTTGGGTCTTCCAATATCAATAGGTTGATTGTTTCGCTCCTGTATCTTCCAAAAGGGAAAAAGATCTCTGAGAGTTGTTTCATGGATCCGAAAGAGAGTACTTGGGTTCTCCCAATAACTAAAAAGTGTATCATGCCTGAATCTAACTGGGGTTCGCGGTGGTGGAGGAACCGGATCGGAAAAAAGAGGGATTATAGTTGTAAGATATCTAATGAAACCGTAGCTGGAATTGAGATCTCATTCAAAGAGAAAGATATCAAATATCTGGAGTCTCCTTTTGTATCCTATACGGATGATCCGATCCGCAAGGACCATGATTGGGAATTGTTTGATCGTCTTTCTCCGAGGAAGAAGCGAAACATAAGTAACTTGAATTCGGGACAGCTATTCGAAATCTTAGTGAAACACTGGATTTGTTATCTCATGTCTGCTTTTCGTGAAAAAAGACCAATTGAAGTGGAGGGTTTCTTCAAACAACAAGGAGCTGGGTCAACTATTCAATCAAATGATATTGAGCATGTTTCCCATCCCCTCTCGAGAAACAAGTGGGGTATTTCTTTGCAAAATTGTGCTCAATTTCATATGTGGCAATTCCGCCAAGATCTCTTCGTTAGTTGGGGGAAGAATCCGCACGAATCGGATTTTTTGAGGAACGTATCGAGAGAGAATTGGATTTGGTTAGACAATGTGTGGTTGGTAAACAAGGATCGGTTTTTTAGCAAGGTACGGAATGTATCGTCAAATATGCAATATGATTCCACAAGATCTATTTTCGTTCAAGTAACGGATTCTAGCCAATTGAAAGGATCTTCTGAT